CTTTTGATGGCCGAGTAATAGGCAGTAGATTTTTAATCTATCAACGATATTATATCTCAAAAGTTTGCGTTGACTCTTTTCAACAAATCATAAAGATATTGGTACTTTATACGTAATTTTCGGAATATGGTGTGGATTAGTTGGTACTGGTCTAAGCCTACTTATTCGATTTGAACTTGGTACCTCAGGAGCCTTTTTAGGTGATGATCATTTCTATAATGTTATTGTAACAGCTCATGCCTTTGTTATAATTTTCTTCATGGTTATGCCCCTAATAATTGGGGGCTTTGGTAATTGGATAGTTCCTATTCTTATTGGGGCACCTGATATAAGATTCCCCCGGATAAATAATATAAGGTTCTGGTTACTCCCTCCGTCTTTTATTTTTCTTCTATCCTCAAGTCTAGTAGAAGGAGGTGCTGGAACAGGATGAACAGTTTACCCTCCTCTAAGGGGGCCCATCGGTCATGGAGGTGCTTCCGTGGACTTGGCAATTTTTTCGTTGCATCTCGCGGGGATATCTTCCATTCTAGGTGCAGTAAACTTTATTACTACCATTTTTAATATACGTTCTCCAGGAATGACAATAGAACGATTAAGATTATTCGTGTGATCTGTTCTCGTGACCGCTTTTTTACTACTATTATCACTTCCTGTGTTGGCCGGAGCTATTACCATGCTTCTTACGGACCGGAATTTCAATACGAGTTTTTTTGACCCTGCTGGAGGTGGGGACCCTATTCTATATCAACATCTGTTCTGATTTTTTGGGCACCCTGAAGTGTATATTTTAATTTTACCAGGTTTTGGAATAATTTCTCATATTCTAAGAAATTTCTCTTCTAAGCCTGCTTTCGGTACGTTAGGAATAATTTATGCTATGGTCTCTATTGGCCTACTTGGGTTTATTGTGTGAGCTCACCATATGTTTACTGTTGGAATAGATGTAGATACTCGAGCTTACTTTACTGCCGCTACAATGGTAATTGCTGTACCTACTGGTATTAAAGTTTTTAGCTGAATAATAACTCTTTACGGGACTCGGGGGCCTTACAGTGCTCCTATATACTGAGTGCTAGGTTTTATTTTTTTATTTACTTTAGGGGGCTTAACAGGAATTGTACTGGCTAATTCAAGATTGGACATTGTCCTGCACGACACTTACTACGTAGTAGCTCATTTCCACTATGTTCTTTCAATAGGTGCAGTTTTTGCCATTTTTGCGGGGTTTGTTTACTGATTCCCGGTAATATCTGGGCTAATACTTCATGAGCGATGAGCTAAAGTTCATTTTCTACTTATATTCTTTGCAGTTAATTTAACTTTCTTCCCTCAACATTTTCTAGGGTTAGCTGGGATGCCTCGGCGATACTCTGATTACCCAGACGCTTATTATAAGTGAAACCAAGTTTCTTCTTTTGGGTCTCTTCTATCTGTGTTTGCTGTAATTATGTTTGTTTTTATACTATGAGAAGCTTTCCTAGCTCAGCGTTCTGTATTATTTTCAGTTGCTCCGGGCCTATCACGGGAGTGAGACTATTGCCTTCCCCCAGATTTCCACAGTAACACTGAGACATCAGTCAGACCCTTATAGTCTAGTTTAGAGAGATGAAGTATTAAAGGTACATTTTATTTACACTAAAAAAGTTTTCTGCTGAAACGTCTCTAACTTAATTTATTTATAATTATAATAATGAATATTTACATAAATGGAACTTAAAAGTTTTTATTAAATATTATCCTTTTTGCATAACGGGTTAACTACAATAGGCCTAATACTAGGTTCCCCGAAAATAGAAGATCTAATTTTTACCTTATATTAGAAAAATAACTTATTATGTGGAATTATAATAGGAAGAGTATAAATTAGGGGCGAAAAACCTACAATTCTACTGATATCTGGATTTTAGATTAAAAGTATTTAGTACTTGAAACATATATAGAGCATTAAGGCTTTATATAGAAAGAATAATTAATAGTGTATACTTACCTAGGGCTAATAACTCTTGTTAATTTTAGCTAAAATAATTAATTTTATAATTGTATCTTTGTTTTATCTAACTGTAGATTACTAACTAGCGTATCTATTGATAATGTTAACATCAGTAATAAATTTATTCTTACTCAAAATATAGAAAAGGAACTCGGCAAAATTCTACCTTAACTGTTTACCAAAAACATAGCCTTAAGTTTTATTTAAGGTGACGCCTGCCCAGTGCTGTGAGAAGTAAACGGCCGCAGTACCTTGACTGTGCTAAGGTAGCATAATCAGTTGGCTTTTAAATGGAGTCGGGAATGAATGGATTAATAGGGTAAAGCTGTCTCTTTTGTACTATATTGAACTTACTTATTAGGTGAAAATGCCTAAATTTAGAAAAAAGACGAGAAGACCCCAGGAGTTTTTACTAATGGTTAAGTTAGTTTAACTGTTGTTTTTGTTGGGGCGACAAGGGAGAAGAATAAACCTCCTTTATTTATTTGCCGACGTAGTATGGGAAATTAAACTACCCTGGGGATAACAGCGTAATTCTTAAGAGCTTGCGACCTCGATGTTGGACTAGGAATTTGGTAGGCTAGCCGCCTATTTATATTGTTCTGTTCGAACTATTTTTCCTACATGATCTGAGTTCAGACCGGCGTAAGCCAGGTCAGATTCTATCTTTTTATTTTTGTCTTTAGTACGAAAGGATTAAGATAAATTACTTTGTTTTAACTTGGCAGAATTAATGCACCTGATTTAGGATCAGTTTATAGTAAGATTACTAGTTGGCGACATACTTTATATAGAAGATCTAATTTGCACTTAGAAAGAGGCATTTATGCCTTTTGCCACTCAAAAACAGTTCCCGAGAACACTAACTTTGGAAGTTAGAGGATGACGAAAGTCATTTTTGAATGTGCTCTGAGGTTTTCTCATTTTATCTTTTTTTTTAAGGATTTCACTTTCTATATTTAAAACACCAAGAAGTATAGCTGCTGCCATTGTTTTTTTAAGTGGTAGGCTTGTATCAATTATAGCGCTTATGTCTAGTTATTGGTTTTCTTATGTTCTATTCTTAGTATATGTTGGTGGTCTCCTTGTGATGTTTATTTATGTTTGTTTAGTAAGTAGAAATTTTCCTTTTAAAATTAATCAAAACCAGGGGATTTTTGGTTTAGGTCTTTCCGCGCTGCTTCTAACCAGGGTGTCTAGTCCTGAGTTAAAATCAATTCTAGGGTGTAGTAATTGAGCCTCTGGCTCTGATTTAATAGAGAGTAATAATCTATCGTTGTTCTTATCTTTAACTGTGCTTCTTCTAGTTATATTGCTGGTAGTAGTTCGAAGTAGAGGAACCGGAAGTGTAAAAATTGATGCTTAATTCTCAGTCTTTAAAGTTCTCTGTTATTCTTGGACTTTCTTGCCTATTATCTTTTTGTTTTGGTATAGGTGCCTTCTTATTAGAAGAATCATTTATTTTAAGACTGGAGCTTTTTGAGTTATCAAGGAGGAGGTTTGGATTTGATTTGGTATTTGATAAAACCAGCTTAAGATTTGGTGCAGTAGTAACTCTAATCTCAGCTAGGGTCTTTTCATTCAGCTATAGGTATATAAGTGAAGATCCTTTTCAAACCCGATTCCTTTGGATTCTTTTAGCTTTTGTAGGGTCTATAAATCTGTTAATTTTTTCTGGAAGTGTATTTTTCCTTTTCATCGGATGGGACGGGCTGGGTATTACCTCTTTTGCTTTAATTATTTACTATCAGAGTTATGACTCATTGAGTGCAGGCTTTCAAACCTTAATAATTAATCGTATTGGGGATGCCCTTATTGTCTTGTCTGTGTTTCTGTTTGTAGTTTTAGGTCAATTTTCTTTTATTAGACTACCCTCTAACCCATGAATTATTCCTTTAGTTTTAATCCTTATATTTGCTGGACTGACAAAAAGTGCCCAGTACCCTTTTAGTTCTTGGTTACCGGCTGCTATAGCCGCCCCAACACCAGTTAGAGCCCTTGTGCATTCTTCTACCCTGGTCACTGCGGGTATCTTTTTAATTATTCGTCTCAGTTATTGGGTGCCCCTGTCTTCTCAAGGGTCAAGAGTACTTCTGTTCTGTGGTGCAGTAACTTGTCTTCTAGGGGGGTGATCTGCTACCTATGAAAATGACCTTAAAAAAATTATTGCCCTTAGAACGCTTAGTCAGTTAGGTGTAATGGTCTTCTGTTTAGGGTTAGGAATGCCTTCCTTGTCACTATTTCACTTATATACCCACGCCCTGTTTAAAGCTCTGTTGTTCATCGCTGCCGGTCACGTGCTTATAGCCGCTTTTGGGGCTCAGGATATTCGTTTATTAGGTGGTGTAGGGATGCTTATGCCTTTCACTAGGGTAATTTTTGGTGTCAGCAGTTTTTGTCTGGTTGGTGCACCGTTCCTAAGAGCTTTCTACTCAAAACATATGATTCTAGAAAAAATATTCATAGACCCTGTATCGAGCTTCAGTGTAGTTTTAATGCTAGTTGCTACCTTCTTTACTGCAAAATATGTTTCTCGAAGTATAAAGTGTATCCTATGGAGAAAACCTAACTACTCTTTACTATCTAAAGGCTCCCCTGCTTCGGTTTTGTTGCCTATGACTGTACTTTCATTGGGGGCTATTTCGAGGGGTAAGTTTATCTTTTTAGTGGACTTATCTAATCTTGAAGGGGCATTTGTTTCTTCTATCCTGGGTAATTTAATTAATTTGGTGACCGTCGCGGGAATTTTTATAGGGCTATTTGCTCTTCCTGGGGCTAAGAAGAGTTTTTTTCTGTCTACTATATTTTTTTTAACTCCAATTGTTTCCTTTAGATCTAAAATTATCTCACCTTTAATTGGTAAGATAAATACTTTAGACTATGGCTGATTAGAGCCCTCCTTTATCCTTAAAAACAGAATCAGTGAATATGGGTCAAGCGTAACTTCTTTTTTTGTCTGACCAAATATTCAACTGTCCATGATTCGTAGTATCATGCTACTTTTAAGATTACTTATTATTGTTATTTCATTTAATTTCTAGAGTTGTAACTTGTTTATGTGTATTGCTAGGGGTGGCGTTCTTCACACTACTAGAACGTAAAATTTTAGGGTATGTCCAAATTCGTAAAGGGCCCAATAAAGTTGGTCTCTGGGGAATTGTTCAGCCCATCGCAGATGCTGTAAAATTATTTGTTAAAGAAAAAACCATGCCTCACGGGAGTAATCAAGTACTATTTTGATTTGCGCCAGCTTTAGGGCTGATTTTAGCTTTGTCTGTATGATACCTGTATCCTAGAAGTTTTAGGTATGGTTCTGTTTGTTGGGGCATACTCTTGTTTTTTTGTATTACTGCACTTAACGTATATGGTGTAATATTGGCAGGGTGATCTTCTAATTCAAAGTATGCTTTTCTGGGAAGGCTTCGGGCTGCAGCTCAGACAATTTCTTATGAGGTGAGAATATTACTTATTTTACTATTTGCGGCTCTTATTTTGGTTTCTTCTAATTGAGACGAGGTGTATAAGTCTTATTTCCCTGTGTTTATTTTAATGATTCCAATGATAGTTGTTTGGTTTACGAGTACTGTTGCGGAGACCAATCGGGCCCCGTTTGATTTCGCTGAGGGAGAATCAGAGCTAGTATCAGGATTTAATGTTGAATATGGTGGGGGACTTTTTGCACTGTTATTTCTAGCAGAATATGCAAATATTTTATTTATGTCAGTTGTAACTAGTGTCTGGTTCTTCGGTAGGGTCTTTTTAGGTCCCCTATCTTTAACACTAAAGAGATTTTTGTTTGCCTCTTTGTTTTTGCTAGTCCGTAGTGCTTACCCGCGATACCGGTACGACCTGTTAATAATATTGTGTTGAAAGTCTTTTCTACCATTTTCTCTAGCTGCTTTAGCTCTGATTACTGTCTCAAAAATTCTTTAAAAGATTATAGGTTAAATTAGACCCTTGGCCTTCAAAGCCGAAAGTGGAGAGTGTACCTGATCTTGAGATCATTTTGGTGGCTGAAAATTAGGCGATAGATTGTAAATCTTTTTATGACATTTTGTCCCAAAACTATTAGGGAGATGGCTCCAACTTGATAGGCTCATAGTTTTTTTGTTATTTGTCAGTGGCTTAGTATGTTTATTTGGGGGTTTTATGGCTTTTTGCCTTTATCAGGTTCACACATTAAATATTTTATTAAGGTTAGAGGCGATTATGCTAAGTTTGTTAGTTATTTTGTACTCCTTTAATTCTTTTAGTGGGGTCCCTACCCACTCATTTTTAATTCTATTAACTTTTGCAGCCTGTGAGGCCGCACTTGGTTTATCCTTATTAGTGAGAATACTTCGATTATGGGGAAATGACTACGTAAATTCTTTAGGGTCTATGAAATTTTATTGCATAAACTTCGTCAGAGAAACCCTTTAGAGCATCTTACGGCTTTACCGAGCCCTGTAAGTTTCTCTATTTGATGAAACGGGGGTTCAATTTTAGGAGTATTGCTAGGACTCCAAATTGTAACTGGACTTTTTCTATCTATACACTACACTGCTGACCTAGTTAATACCTTTTCTTCTGTAATTCATATTGTTCGTGATACTCCTGGAGGATGGCTTTTTCGTAATTTCCATGCTAATGGGGCCTCATTATTTTTTGTTTTTATTTATCTGCATATAGCTCGTGGACTTTACTATCAAAGCTATATTACTCAGCCTCGAACATGGATAATTGGAGTCACTATTTTTATTGTTAGCATGGCTACGGCCTTTTTAGGTTATGTTCTCCCGTGAGGGCAGATAAGTTTTTGAGGGGCTACCGTAATTACTAATCTTCTTTCCGCTATTCCTTATCTAGGCCCATCTGTTGTAGAGTGAGTTTGAGGTGGCTTCTCTGTAGGACAGTCTACCTTAAATCGATTCTTTTCTCTACACTTCATTCTTCCTTTTCTTATTGGGGGGCTAAGAGCTCTCCATATTATTTTTCTTCATGAAAAAGGATCAACTAGCCCAATTGGTGACCTTAATCATGTTAGTAAAACTCCCTTTCACCCGTATTATTCTTGGAAGGATTTAGTAGGATTTTTAATCTTAGGTATTGTTATTGTTATTTTAGGATTCTTCTATCCTACTATTTTGGGAGACCCTGAGAATTTTATTCCGGCTAATCCTATAGTAACTCCAGTACATATTCAGCCGGAGTGATATTTTTTATTTGCCTATGCTATTTTACGTTCTATTCCTTCCAAGTTAGGAGGTGTTGTTGCTTTAGGTATATCTGTTGCTATTTTTTACTTCCTACCCTTAGCAAGAAGGAAAATGGCCACGCCAGCTGCTTTTACTCCGCCCTATCAACTAACATTTTGACTTTTTATTGTATTCTTTGGACTATTAACTTGGCTTGGGGCTTGCCCTATTGAGGAACCTTACATGTCTTTAGCTGTGCCCCTTACATATATTTATTTCTTTTGGTTTCTTTTATTTATTGGAGTTCCTGCGTATTGAAAAAAGTTAATTAGGTAAGTTAATCTAGTTTATAAAAATATTAGCTTGTCGAGTTAAAGATGCAATGTGTTGCGGTTAATTAAAAGAAAGTAGCTTAAAGTTAAAGCAAAGCATTGAAGATGCTTTTATAGGATTTTCCTCTTTCTTATTGAGTTTTTGAGGTCAGTTAAATTTAATAGATCCTGGTTCTCCAGTTCAAAGAGAAATATTTTTATTCCATGATCATGCGATAGTTCTTCTAATTGGTATTTTTACATTTGTAGCTTTTCTAGGTGTAAAGTTAACCTTTAATAAGCTCACGTCACGAAACATGCTTGAGGCTCAACAATTAGAGACTATTTGAACAGTAGTTCCTGCATTAACCTTAATTTGGCTTGCCCTGCCAAGCCTTCGTTTACTATATTTATTAGACGAGCAAACAAATTCAGGTATTATTCTGAAAAGTACTGCTCATCAGTGATACTGAAGATATGAAATTCCGATATCAGAAAATGTCTCTTTTGATTCCTACATAATCCCGGAATCAGACTTGACAGTAGGGGATTACCGTCTTTTAGAAGTTGATAATCGGGCAACATTGCCTTACCAGATAGAGACGACTATTATTACTACATCGGCCGATGTGCTGCACTCTTTTGCCTTACCTAGTATGGGGGTGAAGATGGATGCCGTTCCTGGTCGATTAAACACAATAAGTATGTTTGTGGACAAGCCTGGGATTTACTACGGTCAGTGCTCCGAAATTTGTGGTGCAAATCATTCTTTCATGCCTATTGTAGTTGAGACAATTAGATTATCTGATTTTGTTAAATATTTAGAAACAGCAGAATAACCTTTAGTTAGTATAATTTGTACATTTACCTTCCAAGTAAAAAGCCTACATAGTAGCCTAAAGAACTAGGAGCTAGGTTAATTAAAACCGAGGACTTGTGGCGTCCTAAATTTAACATAGTTAAGTTCTAGTATTTTTTGGGCAGAGCCCTCTAAGAAGCCCAAATCTTCTTGTGCCTAACACTGAAAAAATAACATAAAGAAACTATTGTTTATCTAAGATGCTTAAAATCTTTGCATTAATTCTGCCACTTTATGAGAATCTTCGAAAAGCTTTTTGACCCTTGCTGGTTACTCTAACCCTACTGGAAGGTTCGATGTTAAAAGAAGGCCGAATTCTTAAAAGTAGGATAGTAAAAGATAAGTTCGTGCATATAAAGACTAAAAAACCTATTCTAGGGCTTAATTGTGGCAATCACATCGGCCTTTGGGGCTCCCTTTTAATTAACAGTTAAATGCTAAGATATCAGCTTCGTTGTGAGAGTAATAGTTTAATTAAAACGTTAAGTTGCAAACTTAAAATTGACTAAGGTCTTACTCATATTTATGGGTGCTCTTCTGCATACAATTTTATCAAAAGGGAAAAAATGTAAGCTTGAACTACACACACAAATACTTCAAATAAGGTGTAACCTACGTTTACTATAAGTAATGGTAATATGGTTAAAACACCAACGGACGTTAAACAGTTAGAGATTAAGGATATAACAATGTGTCCGGCTCTAATATTGGCAATTAGTCGTACGGTTAATGTCAGTGGCCGAATTAGTGTTCTTACAGTTTCAACAAACACAAGAAATGGGATAAGGGCTCCCGGAGCTCCAGCTGGGGCTAAATGCGCGGCGGACTCTTTGGGGAACTTTACTCACCCAGACAAAATTAGGCTAAACCATAGAACTAAGGCTAGTCTTCTAGCTGTTCACAGGGAACTAGTACTTCTGTAAGTAAGAGGGGTTAACCCAATAAAGTTTATTTGAACTAGAAAAAACATTAGGCTAAATAAAAATAAAGGCAAGGGCAGAATCTTTTTTTGGTTAGTTTCACTAGTTGCAGATAAAGACAGACTAGCCAATGAAACAGGAGTAACGTTTCAAGAAGACCTTAAGAAAAATCTTGAAGTAATAAAGAGTGGGAGTAGTCAAACGATGTATCTTAGGGTCCCAAATTGATTACAGTCAAGTGAAGAAAATAGATCTGCTATCATAAACCTAGGAGTTTTATACTCAAATCTAAGGCCGAAACTTAGCGCGATTTTTCGCTTCTAGATTTTAATCTAAAGGCCGATGGCCACTTTTGTCACGAAAAGACAACGTTATAATTTTTAACTATTAAGACAGAGACAACTTCCGTTACCTCTACTGTGTTACGACTTATCTCCTTTTTCAACGAGAGTGACGGGCGATTTGTACACGACTTTTTAAAATATTCAATAAATACTTCTTTATTATTTACTTTTAGGTCCATCTTCTTTAAAGTTTTCAATTAAATTCTGAAAAGAGTCAATATTGTAACTCACCTTAAAGTCTTAATTATTGGCTGCACCATGGCCTGTCTTTTCTCTTAACAAGAGGTTTGAAAATATCTTAAATACATTCTGTAGACGGCGGTATACAAGCTTTAAAATTAAGTTCTGTATCTTGTGGGTTGTCAATTACCTGGTAAGTTCCCCTAAAATTTAAAGCCGCCGCCATACTTTTTAAGTTTTAACTCTTTAGTCTTAGTGCTTAGGTCACATTTTTTACTCTTTATAGTAGGGTATCTAATCCTAGTTTATATATCGAGTTTTGGCAGAAATTAACAAGTCGAAGTTCAAATTACTATCTATTTCACTTGAATAATAATTTTTCCTAGTTAAAGCCTGGCCTAATTTCTTAATTTTTATGGCTAGGTATGACCGCGGCTGCTGGCACCTAGTTTGCCCCATAAATAAACCATAATTAAATTAATATTTCTATTATTGGTTTAATATTTTTAGCTGGGTTTTATTCCCGCAAAACTACCATGCGTAATTAAGTTTTAAAATTAAGATCTATCAAAGTAAAGTAGTTCAAAGGAAGATTTCCTCTATTGTTGGGTTATGAGCCCAATAGCTTCTAATTAGCTTACCCTTCGAAATTAACCTCTTACTCAGTCTAGTGCGCCCTCATTCCATTCATGAAATATGCCAAACAACAAAATTGCAATAAATGCTAAGACAATGACTAAAATCATAATGGAACTTGAGGATGTAAAAGCTGATAAAACAGGGAATAGTAAAGCAACTTCTACGTCAAAAATTAAAAACAATACTACTAATAAGAAAAAACGAGTGGAGAAAGGAGTCCGCATTTTCCTTAAGGGGTCAAAGCCACACTCAAACGGGGTTATCTTTTCCTCTAATCCACTTTCTATGCTAAAGTATGTAAAATAGTATACTATGAGTAAAACCCTTGATAATAAAAAAGCAAAGATAACTCCGGCAAAGAACAAACTAGTGTGTTCACTAGGTGGTCAACACTTGACCTAGAAAGGCTTTCAAAGCCCTTATGTACAAAAAAGAAAGATAAAATTGAAGCTGCTAACTTTAATTAGGGGGTGCAAGTCCTCCCTTTCTTTTTGCTTTCCTTAATTTATGGGTTAATCGTTTCAAGCTTGTTTGTTTACTGAGGGACAAGGGTCTTTAGTTTTACTATTTTATCAATACTAGCTTTAACCCTAATATCTCAAAATTTTAGGGGGTCGTTTAACATGATCTTTAACGTTAATTCCTTGTCAGGCTTTATACTCATATTAAGAATCATTCTTTGTGTGCTCTCTTTAATCTCTACCCCGAGGTCTAAGTCTTTCAGTTATCAGTCCACAATTGGCCTTTTAGCGGGATTCTTAATTTTAGCCTTTAGATCCTCTAATATAATCAATTTTTATGTATGATTTGAGGCGTCGCTAATCCCAACCTTAATCCTAATTATTAGTTGAGGGTACCAGCCTGAACGTCTCCAGGCTGGGACTTATATAATATTATATACTGTGGGGGCCTCTCTTCCACTATTAATTATGTTAATTTGGCGGTGTTCTGAGAGCTGCTCTAGAAATTTATTTCTAATAGGAATGTGTTCTAGGGACTTTTTTTCTTGGGGACTTATTTTTATCTACGGAGCATTTTTAGTTAAGCTCCCCATGTATGGGGCACATCTGTGGTTACCTAAGGCTCATGTAGAGGCACCCCTAGCTGGATCTATAATTCTTGCTGGTATTTTACTTAAATTAGGAGGCTTTGGCCTTTTCCAAATAAATAAATGTTTTTCTTTAGCTTGTGATTACTCTATCTCAACCTTTTTGGTTTCCGTAAGGCTGTGAGGTGGTCTTTTAGCTATCTTAGTTTGTCTCCGTCAAGTTGACGTAAAAGCCTATGTAGCCTACTCTAGAGTTGGGCACATGGGCTTAGTGTCTGCCGGAGTCATTTTAGACCGAACTTGGGGTGCTAGAAGTGCTTTAGTAACCATAATTGCTCATGGTTTCGCGTCATCAGCTCTATTCTGTTTAGCATTTTTTACGTACGAAAAAAGTCATTCTCGTGCTATACCTTATATAAAAGGGCTATTAAAACTCTACCCCATCCTCTCATTGTGGTGATTTATTTTTTGCTGTATTAATATGGCAGCTCCCCCTACGATTAACCTCCTTGGTGAGATAATAATTATTCCTTCTGTTTGGTTCTCTTTCTGGGGGCTGGCAGTAGTAATAACTATTATGGTATTTATGAGTGCTGCGTATAACATGTATCTATACTCCTCGATCAATCACGGTGATGGGTCTCGTTATCTAACAAGTAGCACTACACTAAGTCATCATGAGGCGGCAGCACTTTTTGCTCATTTAGTTCCTTTATTAATCGTGTTTAAATCGAGTATATTTTTACTATAATAACAGGTACCTGTTATTCGGAAGGGAAGTCCCATTCTTTGAATTACAAAATCAATGCTTTTTCTTAAGCTATTCCGAATTATGATCCTCACCAGTAAATACTTACATATAGAAACAACCAAACTACATCAACAAAATGTCAATATCATGCTGCAGCCAAAAAGCCAATGTGATGACCTCTATCAAAGTGTTGGAGGAGTAAGCGAAAGAAACACACTGTAATAAAAGTTGCCCCGACAATCACGTGCAATCCATGGAATCCTGTAGCTAAAAAGAACGTAGTTCCGTAGATCCTATCTGCGATAGAGAAAGAAGTCTCTACGTACTCCCCGTATTGTAGGTAAACGAAGTAAAATCCTAAAACTAAGGTGAGAAATAGGCCTATAGTGGCTCTTTGCTGATCACTTTCTTCAATACTATGATGAGTCCATGTAATTCTAACCCCTGATAGCAACAGAACAGAAGTATTTAATAATGGTACTTGGAAAGTTTCCAAAGTAGAAATTCCTACAGGGGGTCAAGTGCCCCCAATCTCAATAGACGGCGCTAAACTAGCATGAAAATATGCCCAGAAGAAAGCAAAAAAGAAGCAGACTTCTGAGACAATAAATAAAAATACTCCTACTTTTAACCCTCGGGTTACGTAGGAGGTATGAAGCCCTTGTATGGTGCTTTCACGAACTACGTCTCGCCATCATAAAAAGGAGATAAGAGCTGTAGCTACTAACCCTAAAATTAAAAGAGTGGAGTCTCCTCCGCGAATAAAGTAGACCAGCCCAGCTGGCATACATAGAATGGCAAAAGAGTTTAGTAAAGGTCATGGGCTATATTCAACTAGATGAAAAGGATGTCCTTGCATATATATTAATAAAATTCTATTTATCTACTTATGTTTTTTACATTAAAGGTATAGAGCAGCCGCCGGATGAACGGATGCCATTGATGTTGGCAAATAGGAGGGGTGTACCCTTGCTGCTTTTTGTCCTCAGCTAATCTACTTTTTCTAAGCTTACTTTTCTTAGGCCCCCTAGTGAGAGTCTCCTCTAATAACTGAATTATTTGTTGAGCAGGCGTCGAGCTGAGTTTCTTGGGCCTTATTCCTTTATTGTTTTTAGCGAATAAATATGCATCCTTAACTAAAGAATCCGCTATAAAATACTTTTGTATTCAAGCCCTCGGGAGGGCATTACTGTTCTATTCAGGGTTAATAGTGTTTTCTGATCTAGGGAGAGACTTTACTAATATTTTGCTAGTGACTAGGATTTTTATTAAGTTAGGGGTGTTCCCTATACATTTCTGGGTCCCTAGAGTAGCAGCAGGTTTGGACTGGGTACCTTTATTTCTTATTTTAACCGTCCAAAAAATTGCCCCGTTTGCATTTTTAACTTTAATTGTCAGAACGCTGGAGTCAGACCTACTGATACTCTTGGCTATTATAGGAGGAGTTACTTCTATTGTAGGGGCCCTTTTAGGGAACAATCAAACAGACTTACGTTCAATGCTTGGGTGCTCATCAGTTGCCCACAGCGGGTGACTTATTCTAGGGTGTTTAACAGGGTATTTTTGAGGTTATTTTTTTATCTACTGCCTAAGACTATTTTTAGTTTTTATTTTTCTAAACAACTCTGAGTCTAACATAGAGACTGGTATAGGAGTTCTATCTTTAAGGGGGCTCCCTCCTTTTTTTATATTTCTAGGTAAATGAGGTATTTTAAAAAGAACCTTAGAAAGAAGATTCCCTACATGAATGATTTCGTTCTTCTTGTTGGGTGCCATCATTAGGCTGGGCTTCTATTTAAAATTTTCGTATTCTTTCGTATTAAACAGCAGCAATTCTCTTTGATTATCCGGGCGAAAAAATGTAGCATTGTCGTTTCTCGTTTTAAATTTTACTATGCTAACTTTTTTTATACTTGTGTAACTATAA